ACTTCTACTTTTCAATTTGATTTAATAAACTTAAATCAAATGAAATCAATCCTATTGTGATTTTGAAATTCTATTTGAAAGGGTATACAAAAGGATGGTTGTTTTCCGGATTCAATTCGATCGAAAAACTTAATCCTAAAATCTTCTGATTTTAGTGATTCATTTCTAGATCGAATTGATATGTCATTGAATTACATGTATCAGAATGTAATGTAAGACAATGAAGGTGTGCACCTCTTTGGCGTCATAGACCCGCTGCGATATGGGAAAGATAGCAAAAATGTACTAGTAATGAATTTTCAATCGCGGATACATATGTATCCTTATCATACTGAAACGACTGCCGTTATTGCTATCAAACCAATACCGATTCATACAAGCTAAATCTTCTAATCGATAATTGGGCCACAGAACTAACTTTAATTTAATAAGTTTCTTTTTATATCCTTTGCTTTTATCCAAAACCGGACTGTTTACCTTATTTTCATTCCCCAATCCTGAATTTTTATGCATATCCTTTCTATTCCTAGAATTGAAACAAATTAGAATTCTAAATTCTCTTCGAAGTCTAGGTGATAGAAGATTTTCAGGAACAAACAAATCATAATGATTTTTATCTCTATTTCCAGTCATCTTTTTATATTTTGTAATGACTTCATCAGAATTCTTATCAACACGGGTTTTTTCTCGGTAGTTTTGATTGATTTTGTGTTTACTTTGCTGAACCAATGAAATACCAATGGTTTGATACATAAGAAATTGCTCATTATTTTTTATAGATAGACGAATTGGTTCAATAATCAAAATCCCTCCTTTGATCAATTCGGTAAGAGTTAAAATTTTCTGAATCATCAGAATATCAAGACTCATTTCTCCCCTTTGAATAGATGATATAGTTATTTCTCGTGGATTTATCAGTCTAAGCAGGAGACAATATACTTTGATATTATTGATTTTTTTTTTAGTTAAAATAGAATCCCATCGTAATTGAAAATGAAAATGCCTTTTTAGTAAGAAATCAAACTCCGCTTTTGTATTGTTCTTGTATTGCTTTTTATTTTTATGTTTTTTCATGTCCGATCCCGTATAATCTTCTTCAACATCTTTTTCTTGGTTTGAAAGAGCCGATTCAAGGTTTGCTTGGTCCGCAAATTCTTTTTGCCCTTTATTTTGTTTTTTTAATTCAAGAGATTTTTTTTCATTGGAGGATAGTGATATAAAAGGATCTCTTTTTTTATTTCCGACGATACTTTTGTTTTCAATATCAGTATTGTTTTCATTTATATTAGAATCTAAAAGAAGTAATTTTATTGGTATAACCCACGGTTTCGTTTTATATAAATTATAAAAGATCAAAAATTCGGGGAAGAACCAACGTTCAAGATTTGATATGGGACGATTTAGTATTTCTTCATTCATTCCCATCCAATCCAAAAAAGTTTTTTTGTTGGATAGATTGATTTCTTGATGAATCGCGAGATAAAACGTATTTTTCTTTTTTATTTTATCAATTGTTTGATAATTAGTAAGTTTAGTCTTAGTAGATTTTTTATTACTGTTTGGGTCAATATCCATATTGATCCAAGCTTTGATATCAATTCTCTTTCTAAGACAAAAACGGATAATTCTCCAATCAAAATATTTTCTATCGAGATTTTTCTCCATATTTTTAATATCATCTTGTACTAGATCATTATTGATAGGAATACCTTCTATCATATAAAAAGATTGTCGTTTAGTTGTGTTGAAATTCGAAAAAACCTCTTGATTATTTTTTACGTGTAATGACGATTCATAAATTGAAGAGTACTTCGTATCTTCAGAATTAATAGATTTATATGCTAATAGATCATATCTATATTGTTTTTTAAAATTTTCTTTTTCATTCAGTAGTGAAGCCATTTCAAAATAATTTTGTTTTTCGTAGTGCATAAATTTCGTTTTTTTAGATGGGTTGCATAAATCCTTATTTTGATTCATACAGTATTGATTGAATCTATTTCGCCATTTTTGGGGTACTAATCTAGACCATCTAATCTGAGATATATCATATTGATAATGATTCCTTAACCAATTTGTCCATTGATTTATTTTTATTCCAGAATTATGACGATTCTTATGTTTTAATTGAGAATGAAAAAGTTCTTGTGTTCCAACAAAATAACCCTTTATTTCATTTTTAATAAAAGGGGCTGCTCCATTATATTGAAAGACAGATTTTAACTTATAAAAATCGAAATTAATAAATTTGGTTTGTGAGAGTTTGTAAAATACATAAGCTTGTGAAAAGTAGGATAAGTCACAAAAAGTATTTGAGTTCTTATTACTAATATTCGTATTATAAAGTGCCCTTTTTATATTTGAAATAAAGTGAATTAAACTTTGATTTGGTTTATCAATTTTTTCTTGATTTGTTTCATTATTGGTAATGTATTTATTTAAAATTTGTTTTATTGATTCAACAAATGGCTGTGTATTGATCCTAGGAATATTCATGATCCACAGAAAGATATCTATGTATATCCTTTCAATGAAAATTTTTATAAAATAATGCGATTTGCGTATTAGTCGAGCATTTTTTCTTTTTAATATCGGCCCAATCTTTTTTTTTGATTCCAACCTTTTATCATCATCATTTATTTTGTTAGAATTAATATTTCGATCCGGGATTATAAATACGTTCCTTTTTTCATTTGTAATTTTTTCTATTTGATTTATGATTGTGTTTGTTCTATCAGTTAGATCCTGCATTTTTTTTTCTGTCAATGAATAATTTGTCCAATTTTGGGGTATAGTTTCACTGGACAATTCATGAATCATCAGATTACTGATTATCGAATCTTTTTTAGTTTTACTCAATTCATATACTTTTCTTTTTCCCAATCCAAATAATAGAATTGGATTTATTTTTGAGAGTTCCTTTTTTATTTCTTTAAAAAAAAAAGAGAGAATCCTTTTAATACCCCATTTTTTTTTTTTTTTTGAAACATTTAGAAACCATTTTGTTTTTTCTTTAAGAATTCTTAGAATTCGAAAGCATTTCTTGTTTAATTTTCTAATTTTTCTTTTGAGTTCTTTTAAAATGGGTTCAAAAAATGAAAGTTGTTTTCTGGGAGAATCAAAAGGGAATTCAGCTTCCATTCCAAAAATTGTTAAAAAGCAAAAAGAATTTTTTGAGTCTTTCTTTTTCATTGGCTTTTTCATTGGATCGTTATAGGGGACTGGTGGGTTAGATCTGTGCCAAGGTTTCAGACGAAAAGGAAATAGGATCTTAATCTGAATACCATCTGCTAACCAGTTTTTTGGAAATTCTTTTTCTGATAATTGAACGCCACTATAGGTGCATTTAACATAAATTTCTCGATTCCAATCTTTAAAATCTTCGGACCATTCGGGAGATTGAAACAATAGCATACGGGCGGTATTTTTAATTATTATCAATGAAGGGAATATAATATATTTTCTAAGAATCGATTGGGTGATTAACAAAAAACCTCTTATTGCTTGAGCAAGTAAAACACTATCCCAGGCTTCCGCTATTTCTATACGTACTTTCTCATTTCTTTTTGCTTCCTTTTTTTTTTCACTTTCTTCTGCGGTTTTCTCTTTATAATCAAAAATTTTGAGTTCTGTGTTTGTCCACATACAATTTTTCAAAATTAGCTTTATACGTTCGGAAATAGCAAAAGAAAAAAAAGGGGATTTTCGGTCCAAAAAGAGAGGGGAATGCGCATCTGCCTCAAAGAGTTTCCAAGTAACTATTTTTCGTCTTTGAGCACGCACAGAGCCTTTGATTATGCCGCGACGAAAATCTGATTGTTGTGAATAACGTATCAAAGCCACTTCGCCTGTTTGATCTGTATTATTAGTTTCTTGGGTATTACTATAAATATCAGTATTTTGTTGCTTATCAGTAAAAATAATTACGCGTTTTGCTCTTCTTGAGCGAATCTCATGATCGGTTACCACACTTTCCTGGCCCTCCCCCAACTGTTGTTCCAAATCAGTAATTAATTTGTATGACCATCGAGGGACTTTTTTATGGATTTCTTTTAGTGCATTAGATTTTTTTTTTATCGTTTTCTCGTCGGGAAGGGTTGTATCTGCATCAAATAAAAATTTGAAAATTTTGATTCTATCTTCTGAATCAATTCTTACTTGTTCGTGTTCGGGAACTAAAAAAGGTCTTTTAAAATTTACACTTGATGTGGATTTTACAACAAATTCATCGATTAAGTTCAATAAATAATTCATTTGTTTCCCGCATGTTTTTCTATCAAACGGATTTAGTTTCTGTTCAAATTCTAGGCGATTAATAATAATAAGGATACTATGAATCTTATTTATCAAAAACTTTTCTATATTTTCTATATAATTGTTTCGAGAAATTTCATTTTTAATTGAGAGTGAAAACAATTTTTTGATTTGTCCGCGATAAGGTCCATTTAAGAAAGGATCATATATTTTGGGTAAATATTCTTTTTTAGTCTTATCATTACACAACCGAGTTCTTTTTTCAAGTATATTCAGAACAACGGATTTTTTAGCGAAAGTTTTTCCTAGGTTTTTTTCGAGAGTTTTTACTCGATTTATAAAATTTTTGCTTATATTTTTCTGTTTATGTTCGTTGATATAACCCCACTTATTAGAAAATTCAGTAGATTCAGTAGAGGGGACTTTTTTTTTTTGGAACAGAGACGTCTTTCTTTGCATCATTTCCAAAAAAGTTGCCAAACTGGGGGGATACGTAAAGGTTATTCTTTCTTTTCCATCACTTTGACATGTAGAAAAAAAATATTGTGACATTTCAGTTCTTACAGCATTTTCACACCGATTGTTTTTTATATACCGTAAGGGCCGATTCCATCGTTTAGGGTCGAAAAGAATAGTTACAACCGGTTTTTCAAATCGGAAGAGATCTTTTTTTTCTGTAAATATTTGTAACTTCGAATTTTCTTGTTCTTGATTGCCATCTAGATAATAAGTTTCATAAACGGGTT